GAGGTATCCACAGCCCTACACCAAGTAGCATATAAAAAGTAGGGGTCAAACATGCCCCCATCGTCTAGTGGTTTAGGACATCTCTCTTTCAAGGAGGCAGCGGGGATTCAAATTCCCCTGGGGGTGGGGTACTACGAAAATAAGTTGGTCAAGAATTCCCAATAAACCTAAAAGTGAGTCTTTCTGGGTCGATGCCCGAGCGGTTAATGGGGACGGACTGTAAATTCGTTGGCAATATGTCTACGCTGGTTCAAATCCAGCTCGACCCAACAATTCACCAATCTACCATGAGATGGTACAACCCCCTTCTTTTTCATAAATACCGAATAAGGGGAATAAAAAAGAATCACATTTTCTGCTAGATCCCTTAGTTCCCTGGGATTGTAGTTCAATTGGTCAGAGCACCGCCCTGTCAAGGCGGAAGCTGCGGGTTCGAGCCCCGTCAGTCCCGACGAATCGAATAAGTACGCCAATCCGCCGCTCCTCTTTCTAGGAAAGTGGGGCCTTGGGGCAACATGTCATTGCCAAGGAGATTCGGTTCGGAGTTCTCCGCACTTTAATCAGGACTGATTGGAGAAAGACAAATCTAGATTAGTGCAATGATTGGTTGGTAGAATTTTTCTTAGAGGCAATATTCCAAGAAATGCTGACTCTTCTTTGTTGGATTGATTTCCATTCATGTAAGTTCATGTAAGGAAACACAGTCCGATTGCTTTCTAGGGCGCATCTCTACAGCTGGAAGTAATATAAACTGAATTTAACAAAATCTCCCCTTTAGACTCTGTTTTTGTTTGTGTAAGCCTAATTCCTAAATAGGAAGGTTATAAATCAATTGGATTCTAATTGGACACTGAGCTAAAAATAATGGACTTAAATCCTTTTTCCTTACTAGTTTTGCTATTTTTTTAGGGTCCTGCCGAAGAAAGAACAAACCCTATACTAAAATGAAAATAACGAAAATAGTGAAGTTACCTAACTATTCCATCTTTTTCCCGAGACTCAGCTTTAATCCATTTCGTTGGAAGCCAAAGAAAATGAGATCCTTAAAAAACGGCGTTTCGAGCTTATCTTTTTCCACTTTGTTTGTCTTGTTGTTTGTAACAAATGGAAAGGGATGGGTGGTGAGATGATACACTAGTTGATGATTGGATAAGAGAGCCCTAAGATAAGTTATAGAAACTAAACCAAAGAAAAGAATGCTAGATAATGCTACCCAAAGAAATTTTTGATTGGGTCGAGACTCCTATTTTGTATTCGGTATGGATCAAAGATCTCCCTAGGTTATACGATTCCATTTTTGACGCCGAATTGATTTGATCGCGTAGATAGTGTTATTCATGCTAAAGTGAAATGTAAAAGATGTCTTTTCTCTAGGGGATTAAATCCCGAATTATTGTGCAAGAAAAATGTATGAGATTATGGAAGTCAATATTCTGGCATTTATTGCTACTGCCCTCTTCATTTTAGTTCCTACTGCTTTTCTACTTATTATTTATGTAAAAACAGTTAGTCAAAATAATTAATTATTTTGAATGAAACTTGATCTTATCAATAGTTGATAAGATCAAATGAGAGGAGGGTAAGAAAGATTCAGTGAGGTCTTTCTTACCGGACTGTATCTTAGTCGTTCTAATAAAGCTGGAAGTTTACGCTAGATCAATCTACCATATTATTTTCGTGGTAGATATTTGTAGTGACGATATTCATTTTCTATCTGGAATTGACAGCGCGCCCACTTCGATTTCTTTGATCCATCTGCTCAATCGGAAAGAAGAAGTTTACTTCTTCTAGAATACATTCCTTCACGCCAATTCAATGCAATTTGAAAATGAAGAGATCTTGATAGTAAATCCTTCTACAATGCATTTTGAACAGTTTCTAAAAACTGGATCAAGTTTGATTCCTCAACTCAATGAGTAGTACTTCTAGAGACCACTCCGTCCCCAGACTACAAGTGAAAGGGAAAATGAAAAAACTACCATTACAGCAGCCCAAGCGAGACTTACTAGCTCCATGTGAATTAGGTCCCCTATCTCTATGATAGAATTATTTGATTATTGCTCACTAATAATAGTGGAATCAATGGTGCAGAGTCAAAAAGGGGTTCTCATTGAAGGAACCGATTTACTAAATCCGTGGCGAAAAAATGCCTCTATGATTTCGACTCGGCAACGACTAAAGAGAAGTCAAATCGGCGATAAAGACTAAGGCCCTTTTTTGAGTTTTTTAGGTCAAAAGTCAAAGTATGGATTGATCGATATTTATGTGAAATAATCAGGCGACACCCAGATTTGAACTGGGGAAAAAGGATTTGCAGTCCCCCGCCTTACCGCTCGGCCATGCCGCCAAAATCATCTAAAAATTGAATGAAACTTTCTCCTAGGAACTATAGATTTTTATGATATATATTACCGACGGGGCTATAGAGCGATATAACATATATTAGTCCCTCTAAACTCCCGAACGGAATCATCGAATTATCAGGAAATTATCATACTTCACTTTTCATTGAAGAAAAAAAAAGTAAAAATGTCTCTCTGCTTTACGAAGAATTTTTTGAACAAAGAGTTCAAACCCGGAACTCGTCAGAGGAAGTGGATCATTTTACCGGTAAAATAAGTACCCATGGACGTTGACAATTTGTGGTAATTATTCTAGATAGGGCATGGTGAATGAAATTTGCTAACAGGACACCTAATTACCGCACATGACGCAGATATTTATTAGGTATATTTAAATATATGAGATATAAACTATATTTTTTGTCTTTAAGTTTATCTTATTAAATAAACAAGGAGATTTATGCTTAGCATCGTTAACAGAGTTAACAAATTTTTTCCCTCGCGTTTGACCGGTCGTAGAAATATAACAAATTGGGACGGTGGGGTCGGACTCTATTATCGATTGTCTATCTATAATAGGCCTCTACAGCCCGAAGACAAAGCCTATCTCTGTCTCTGTTATGCTGATCCGTCTACCGGCATCTACAGGCGAATCCGACTTGAAATGGAGCGTGGAGAAATCATATCTCGTGCTTGCGCAATTTCGCGGCGCGGAATGGCAACACGAGTATGCTGACAGCTGCACAAGAGGAAGGGACTAAGTGGTATTACGAGTACACCAAGGTCTTTTTTGCAAATAAAAAAACCCGCGAAATTGCCAAAGCTTGTATTTTTGGCGACCTGCAAGATGCGCTCCTAGAACCAAGCGAGCACCAAGAATATGACATCCGGCTTAGTTTTTGGCTTGACGCTTGGAAAAGTTTCTTGTTCGACGTTGACAAACTCTTTTCAGCAAAAATAGTTTCCAACTTCGATTTAACCTCCCAAAAAGCGCTACAAGTCGCGCTACACAACCGACTCAAGCCCAACAAGGCTCAACCTTCTGAGCCCTATCGACCTGCCTGGCTGCGAGTAAGGTCGGCCTTTTCCAATAAATAAAAATACGGGATAAGTTAGATCTGCGATATCCAAAAGATCGCGCGAACTCTCTTATCAGGAAAACTACGAAGGAATGTTTCCGAGATCCATATTTGGGAGGCGGGCGAAGCCGGGAAATTCGAAAATACCGAGTGCGCTCTTTGGACCGAAGCAGAATTTGTGATTGCGTCTTTCAAGACTGTGGGCGAACGAATCTTCATAAAAATGTGTTTAGACGTTACCGGGACCCCCTTCGTGACGTTGAGGATAAATCTAATTTGGGCGATACGCATTCCGAATTTTTCATCAAATAAATAAATTATCGACGTGGGTTTCGACCTTTCAATCCAGGTACCATTTAAAAGTTCCGGGAATCTCCCACGGAACGCCCTACCCTCGTATATAAAGGGATTGTGATTCTATTCCACCTCTTCGCAAGAACTTCCATTGATTAGCGTCTAATTTCATGTTATTCCGGACTCATAAATAGACGATCAATTCCATCCTTGCTAGATCATCTATCTAATTTGCTGAAAACTATGCCAAAAATGTAATAGGATTTGTAATGGGAAATTCAAAAAAAATGCTCCGAGATAGAAATGAGGGAATGTTTATAATACCTGGGTTTCATCAAATCCAATTCGAAGGATTTTGCAGGTTTATCGATCAGGGTTTACCCGAAGAACTTTCTAACTTTCCAAAAATTGAAGATCCAGATCAAAAAATTTACTTTCAACTATTTGTGGAAAGATATCAATTGGTCGAACCGTTGATAAATGAAAGAGATGCTGTGTACGAATCACTTACCTATTCTTCTGAATTTTATGTATCCGCGGGACTTGTTTGGAAAACCGGGCGGGGTATGCAAGAACAAAAAATTTGTATTGGAAACATTCCTATAATGACTTCTATGGGAACTTTTATAGTAAATGGAATCTATCGAATTGTGATCAATCAAATATTGCAAAGTCCCGGTATTTATTACCGGTCAGAATTGGCCCCTAACGGAATTTCGTCCTATACCGGGACCATAATATCAGATTGGGGAGGAAGATCAGAATTAGAGATTGATAGAAAAGGACGAATATGGGCTCGTGTGAGTAGGAAACAAAAAATATCTATTCTAGTTCTATCATCAGCTATGGGTTCGAGTCTCAAAGAAATTCTCGAGAATGTTTGCTATCCTGAACTATTTTTGTCTTTTCTGAATGATAAGGAAAAAAGGAAAATCGGGTCAAAAGAAAATGCCATTTTGGAGTTTTACCAACAATTTGCTTGTGTAGGTGGGGATCCAATCTTTTCTGAATCCTTGTGTAAGGAATTACAAAATAAATTTTTTCAACAAAGATGTGAATTAGGAAGGATTGGTCGACGAAATATGAATCGCCGACTGAACCTTGATATACCCCAGACCAATACCTTTTTGTTGCCGCGCGATATATTGGCAGCTGTGGATCATTTGATTGGAATGAAATTTGGAATGGGTACACTTGACGATATGAATCATTTGAAAAATAAACGGATTCGTTCTGTAGCAGATCTTTTACAAGATCAATTCGGATTGGCTCTGGGTCGTTTAGA